TTGATTGACGGTTTGGCTGACGAAGAAGAGGCGTTAACCGCGGAGCGTGGTATTCGTTCACGAAAATCCCAACGTATAGTAATTTTAACTGAAAATGATAAAAATCCTAATACTATTGACGATACGATTATTAATCCTGATACAGAAGACCAGGTTACTTTTATACGTTATTTGGAACAATCCGATTTTCGCCGAGATATGATCAAAGGATCCATGCGTGCTCAAAGACGTAAAACAGTTACTTGGAAAGTGTTTCAACCCAATGTGCATTCACCGCTTTTTTTGGACAGAGTAGACAAAACTTTTTTTTTTTCTTTTGATATCTCCAGAATGCTTAATTTCATTTTTAGGAATTGGATGGGGAAGAGTGTGAAATTTAAAAATTCGGATTCTGAAGAGAAAGAGGCGAAAGAAAAAGAAAAGGATAAAAAAAAAGAAGAGAATGAACGTATGACAATAGCAGAAAAGTGGGAAAATGTTATTTTTTTTCAAACAGTAAGGGTTTCATTGTTAGTAACCCAATCAATTCTTAGAAAATATATAGTACTGCCCTTGTTGATAATAGCAAAAAATATTGGACGTATCCTATTATTTCAATCCCCCGAGTGGTACGAGGATTGGCAAGAGTGGAGTCGAGAAAGACATGTTAAATGCACTTTTAGTGGTGTTCAATTAGCAGAAAAAGAATTTCCTAAAGATTGGTTAACAAAAGGTATTCAGATAAAGATCCTATTTCCTTTCTGTCTGAAACCGTGGCATAGATCTAAGTTACAATCCCAACATAGCGATTCAACGAAAAATAACGGTAAAGTTTATAATTTTTGTTTTTTAACAGTTTGGGGAATGGAAACTAAACTACCTTTTGGTTTACCCATAAAACAACCTTCCTTTTTTCAACCCGTTTTTAAAGAACTTGGAAAAAAACTTATAAAACTTATAAACAAATGTTTTTTAGCTCGAAAAATAATAAAAAAAAGAACAAAATGGCTTCTAAAAGTATCAAAAGAAAAAACAAAATGGGTTATAAAAAGAGTTCCATTTAAAAAACGAATAATGAAAGAGCTTACAGAAGAAAAAGTAAGTCCGATTCCATTCAGAGAAATATATGAATCGAATAAAAATAAAAAAATAATAATAGGTAATCAGATGATTCATGAATCGTTCATTCGAATTAGATCCATGGATTGGACAAATTTTTCAATGACAGAAAAAAAGATGAAGGATCTAGCTGATAGGACAAGTACAATCAGAAATAAAATCGAAAAAATCACAAAAGACAAGAAAAACAACATATTTAAAACTCCACATATAAACATTAGTACTAACGAAACAAGTTCTGATGATAAAAGATTAGAATCGCCGAAAAAGTTTTGGCAAATATTAAAAAGAGGAAACGCCCGACTAATACGTAAATGTCACTGTTTTATGAAATTTTTTATTGAAAGGATATACATAGATATCTTTTTACGTATCATTAATATTCCCAGAATAACTATACAAATTTTACTTAAATCAAAAAATAAAATGACTGATAAATACAGTTACAATGATGAAACAAATAAAAATACAATTCATTTTATTTCGACTATAAAAAAGCCAATTTCTAATATTAGAAATAAGAATTCACAAAATTTTTGTGACCTCTCTTCCTTGTCACAGGCATATGTATTTTTCAAATTATCACAAACCAAAGTTATTAACAAGTATCACTTGAAATCCGTATTTCAATATCACGGAACAATTCCTTTTATTAAGGATAGAATAAAATATTTTTTTGGAACACAAGGAATATTTCATTCCAAATCAAGTCATAAGAAACTTCGTGATTGTGAAATGAATGAGTGGAAAAGGTGGTTAATAGGCAATGATCACTATCAATACGATTTATCTCAGACTAGATGGTCTAGATTAGTACCGAAAAAACGGAGAAATAGAATAAATCAAAGTTTTATGATTCGAAAAAAAAACTTAGAAAATTTTGGTTCATATGAAAAAGATCCATTAATTAATTACGATAAACAAAAAAATTATACAGTGAATTCATTATCGAGCCAAAAAGAGAAATTAAAAAAAAAATACAAATATGATATTTTATCAAATATATATATTAATTATGAAGATAAGAAGGGTTCATATATTTATGAATCGCCCTTACAAGTAAATGAGGCCGGAGGGATTCCCTATAATTACAAGACATATAATTACAATATATATAATCCTGAATTTTTTTATTTGCCGGGAGATATAGATCTCAGTAATTATCTAGGAGAAGATTATATTATTGATAAGGATAAAAATCCGGATAGAAAATATTTTGATTGGAGAACTCTTAATTTTAATTTTTGTCTTACAAAAAAAATAGATATTGAGGAATGGGCAAATATAGATATCGGGGACAACGCGAACATTAATAAAAATATTAAGACTGGGACTAATTATTATCAAATAATTGATAAAAATAAACTGGAGCTTTTCCCAGAATTTTTTTTCCTTTATAATGCATATAAGATTCAACCGTGGATCATACCAATCAATTTACTTCTTTTTAATAAAAAATGGAGTATAAATAAAAAACAAAAGGAGGTTCAAGAAAATTATTACGGGGGATTAGACATTGAAAAAGACCTAGTTAGTGAAACCACAACAGAGGGGTTACATTCCTTACTGAAAAGGAATTTTATTTTTCAATTTCGATGGGAGCCTCCTTTTAGCCAAACAATAATCAATAATATTAAGGCATATTGTCTACTGCTTAGATTGGGAAATCCAACGGAAATGACTATATCCTTTATTCAAAGCGAAGAAATGCGCCTGGATGTAATGATGATTCCGAGGGTTACAACTATTGAAAATTTGGAAAACATGGGATTTTTTATTGAACCAACTCGGCTATCCATAAAATGGGATGGACAATTTCTCATGTACCAAACTATAGCTATTTCACGGGTGCATAAGAGTAAAAAACAAACTAATCAAAGATGCCAAGAAAAACTAAATGTTCATAAGAATGGTCTTAATGAATTAATTGCACGACGACATGAAAAGTTTTTTGGGAATAAAGAAGAAAATAATTATGATTTTATTGTTCCTGAAAATATTTTATCTCCTAGACGTCGGAGAGAGTTGAGAATTCAAAATTGTTTAAATTCGATAAATTTTAATGTTGGGGATAGAAACCAAGTATTTTGCACGGGGAACAATGCAGGGAACTGCGGTCTATTTTTTTATGAGGATAAGCATCTTGATGTAGATACAAATCTATTTTTTAGGTTCAAATTATTTCTTTGGCCCAATTATCGATTAGAAGATTTAGCTTGTATGAATCGCTATTGGTTTGATACCAATAATGGTAGTCGTTTCAGTATGTCAAGGATACATATGTATCCACGATTGATAATTAGTTGATAGTACATTTTCATGGATCAAGTGGCATATCTGGTATATGAAGTCAACCAAATATACACAAGCCTTGTGTTATATTACATTTACATTCTAGTACATGATACTGATTAAATGACCTTATCTTAGAGCAATTATATCTATAATCAATTATATCTATATATGAATCGTCATAATCTTCTTATCTTGGGTCCAAATTCCTAGTTTTTGTGGGTGTAGAAATGTACCGACCCTTTAGTATCCATATCTGAATAAAATGGAAAATTTTATTGATTAATTTGATAGTATATATGAGTAAATCCAGAGTCTTGTGTATAACAAATTAAAATAACTGGGATTATTATTACTGATCAGTAAAATCCATATCTGTAAAAAAAAAAAATAAAGAAAAGGGAATAAAGTTCTTTTTATGGTAAAAAATTTATTCATTTCAGTTATTTCGCAAGAAGAAAATAAGGGGTCTGTTGAATTTCAAGTATTCAGTTTCACCAATAAAATACGTAGACTTACTTCCCATTTGGAATTGCACAGAAAAGACTATTTATCTCAGAGAGGTCTACGGAAAATTCTGGGAAAACGTCAACGGCTACTCGCTTATTTGTCAAAGAAAAATGGAGTACGTTATAAAGAATTAATTAGTCAATTGGATATTCGGGAGCCAAAAAATCGTTAAATTAATTTGACAAATAGTTTTGAATTATGTGATTTATTAGATTTCTATTATACTTTTGAAATTTTATTTTATTAATTTTTTTTTTTATTTTTTTTATTAATTTTGATGAACTTCATTTTGTTTTCAGCAATTCCTGGAATAATTAATCGGGGAAAAATATATGATTATACCAACTACAAGAAAAGACCTCATGATAGTCAATATGGGTCCTCAACACCCGTCAATGCACGGTGTTCTTCGACTCATCGTTACTCTAGACGGGGAAGATGTTATTGACTGTGAACCCATATTGGGTTATTTACACAGAGGAATGGAAAAAATTGCAGAAAATCGAACAATTATACAATATCTTCCTTATGTAACACGCTGGGATTATTTAGCGACTATGTTTACAGAGGCAATAACGGTAAATGGACCAGAACATTTGGGAAATATTCAAATACCGAAAAGAGCGAGCTATATCAGAGTAATTATGCTAGAACTGAGTCGTATAGCTTCTCATTTGTTATGGCTTGGTCCTTTTATGGCAGATATAGGTGCACAGACTCCTTTCTTCTATATTTTCCGAGAGAGAGAATTGATATATGACCTATTTGAATCTGCCACAGGTATGCGAATGATGCATAATTATTTCCGTATCGGAGGGGTTGCTGCTGATCTACCTTATGGCTGGATAGATAAATGTTTGGATTTCTGTGATTATTTTTTAACAGGGGTTACTGAATATCAAAAGCTTATTACGCGTAATCCTATTTTTTTGGAACGAGTTGAAGGAGTGGGCATTATTGGTGCAGAGGAAGCAATAAATTGGGGTTTATCAGGACCAATGTTACGAGCTTCTGGAATTCAATGGGATCTTCGGAAAGTTGATCATTATGAGTCTTACGACGAATTTGATTGGGAAGTACAATGGCAAAAAGAAGGAGATTCGTTAGCTCGTTATTTAGTCCGACTCAATGAAATGACGGAATCCATAAAAATTATTCAACAAGCTCTGGAAGGAATTCCGGGAGGGCCCTATGAGAATTTAGAGGTACGGCGTTTTGATAGAACAAAGGAGTCCAAATGGAATGATTTTGATTATCGATTCATTAGTAAAAAACCTTCACCCACTTTTGAATTGTCTAAACAAGAACTTTATGTGAGAGTAGAAGCCCCAAAGGGGGAATTGGGAATTTTTTTGATAGGAGATCGGAATGTTTTTCCATGGAGATGGAAAATTCGTCCACCAGGTTTTATCAATTTGCAAATTCTTCCTCAGCTAGTTAAAAGAATGAAATTGGCTGATATTATGACAATACTAGGTAGTATAGATATTATTATGGGAGAAGTTGATCGTTGAAATGATAATTGATACGACAAAAGTACAAGCTATCAATTCTTTTTCCAGATCGGAATCCTTAAAAGAGGTTTATGGGTTCATATGGTTACTTGTTCCTATTTTTTCTCCTGTATCTGGAATCATAATAGGGGTATTAGTAATTGTGTGGTTAGAAAGACAAATATCTGCAGGGGTACAACAACGTATTGGACCTGAATACGCGGGTCCTTTGGGAATTCTTCAAGCTTTAGCAGATGGTACCAAACTACTTTTCAAAGAGGATCTTCTCCCATCTCGAGGAGATATTAGTTTATTCAGTATCGGACCATCTATAGCGGTCATATCTATTTTACTAAGTTATTCAGTAATTCCTTTTGGCTATCACCTTGTTTTGGCCGATCTCAGTATAGGAGTTTTTTTATGGATTGCCATTTCCAGCATTGCTCCTATTGGACTTCTTATGTCAGGATATGGATCGAATAATAAATATTCCTTTTTAGGTGGTCTACGAGCTGCTGCTCAATCGATTAGTTATGAAATACCATTAACTCCATGTGTGTTATCAATATCTCTACGTGTGATTCGTTGGGACATGTACTTTTTTTTACCTATTTATTTGCATTTTCGTTCTAGTAAAAAAGTTGAATGTATTGAATAGATATCCTCAGTTTTTTATTCATCATTCAGGGCGATGGACTAAACCAGATAGTTATATGAGTGAAACAAAACAGCTTAGAAATTGGCAGTAAAAAGATTGAGTCTCATTCCCTAGGTACAAGAGTTAAGCAGACGTAAATATAAACAGTCGAAACAGATTACCCCAAGATTGGTTGATTAGTCATCATAGTTTGAAGCGGGTATAAAAGATCAACTTTATGGAATTTTTACTGTTGTATGTATTAACATACCGGGGATCGAACAAAAAAAGTGGACGGTTAGGAATACCAAGGTACACAAAGGATTAGTAATGGAGATAATGTAAGTAAGTTATCCAAAGGGATATTTATTTCTGCATAAAAAGGAATCCTAATGGGGCTTTAAGTTGGTAGAAATGATCAAGCAGTACTTCCCCATGATCCCGATCCAGAGTATGCTCTTACCCACTGATTAAACAAATTACTATAAGGAACGAAGTAATCCTTTATTTTATTTATTTTTAGAGTCTTTTTTATGAGTGAAAAAGAAGAACAGTAACGAACTAAATAAATGCAATTGCAAAATGCAAAAAATGAATTTTTTTTTATTTATTTATCCATATTAATTATAGAATAGAAATGAAATCGAATTCTTATCGTGACGTGATTTATGAACTAATAGAATGTCTAATTCTTCTTCGTAATCGAAAGAAATGAGTTGAAATGTCTATTGATACGGCGCGATACAACGAGTATTTTATTGAAGTGTTAAGTTATTACTGAACAAAAAAAAATAAATTTATTAAAGGATGAGATCAATTCAGAAGCATTTTTTGTTATTATAGCAGACAGAATTGCATTGGTCTAATTTTGGACTCTCCGATGTATCTTTACTCTATCTACTCTAAAAGAAAGACAAGTATATCGAAATAATATTTAAACCTGTCCTTAGATTTATTTGTGGCCATCGAGGAGCCGTATGAAGCTTAAGTCTCATGTACGGTTTTGCAATAGCGATGGGAATAGTGATGTTATCACCGACTATGATTATCTAACAGTTCAAGTACAGTTGATATAGTTGAGGCGCAGTCAAAATATGGTTTTTGGGGTTGGAATCTGTGGCGCCAACCTATAGGGTTTACTGTTTTTTTAATTTCTTCCCTAGCAGAATGCGAGAGATTACCTTTTGATTTACCAGAAGCAGAAGAAGAATTAGTAGCAGGTTATCAAACCGAATATTCAGGTATCAAATTTGGTTTATTTTACGTTGCTTCCTATCTAAATCTACTAGTTTCTTCATTATTTGTAACGGTTCTTTACTTGGGTGGCTGGAATTTCTCTATTCCGTACATATTAATTCCTGAGCTTTTCGGAATATTCGGAATAGAAGTGGGCGGAGTCTTTGGAACGACAATTGGTATCTTTATTACATTAGCTAAAGCTTATTTGTTCCTGTTCATTCCTATCACAACAAGATGGACTTTGCCTAGAATGAGAATGGACCAACTATTAAATCTTGGGTGGAAATTTCTTTTACCTATTTCTTTAGGTAATCTATTATTGACAACCTCTTCCCAACTCTTTTCGCTGTAAAGGCAAGGATATTCTAGATTCATAATTTCTCTCAAACAAGAGAAAGAAACATAAAATTATTCATACATATTCACGAGATGTTCCCCATGGTAACTGGGTTCATGAATTATGGTCAACAAACAGTACGGGCTGCAAGGTATATTGGTCAAAGTTTTATGATTACCTTATCCCATACGAATCGTTTACCTGTAACTATTCAATATCCTTATGAAAAATTGATCACATCAGAGCGTTTCCGCGGTCGAATTCACTTTGAATTTGATAAATGTATTGCTTGTGAAGTATGTGTTCGGGTATGTCCTATAGATCTACCTGTTGTTGATTGGAAATTGGAAACTGATATTCGAAAGAAACGGTTGCTTAATTACAGTATTGATTTCGGAATCTGTATATTTTGTGGTAACTGCGTTGAATATTGTCCAACAAATTGTTTATCAATGACCGAAGAATATGAACTTTCTACTTATGATCGTCACGAGTTGAATTATAATCAAATTGCTTTGGGTCGGTTACCAATGTCAATAATTGGAGATTACACAATTCGAACAATTATGAATTCGCCTCAAATCAAAAAATCTGTGGATAAACCACTTGATTTGATTCAAGAACAATTACCAATTACTAAGATTAAGTTTTGATCTCAATTAAAATAGCGAAGCTTCTTTAATTTTACTTGGTCAATAACTAAAAGGCCTAACTATAGAGTGGTGAAAATAATGGTTTTTTGGATTGAAAATTCATATACATATTGCGATCCGTGATGATTTCTAAATTTATTTATCGATTCTTTTTTTTTTATTTCCATTTAAAATAGAATGAAACTTTCAGATAGAGAAACGGATAGAGAAACAGATAGAGAAATGGTATTCAACCAGTCAATTAAATTAATTAAAATTAATCAATTAATAAGTGTATCTATATTAACCCATACCCCATTAATAAATTTAATTCAATTAGGAACGTAGCAAAAAAATAGGGCAACTTCTTTTTTCCTGGTTTGATCAATAGGATCATGAAAAATTTCGACTTAATTTATCTCTTATTTTACATAGAATGGATTTACCTGGACCAATACATGATTTTCTTTTAGTTTTTTTGGGATTGGGTCTTATAGTGGGAGGTCTAGGAGTGGTATTACTTACCAATCCGATTTTTTCTGCCTTTTCGTTGGGATTGGTTCTTGTTTGTACATCTTTATTTCATATTCCATTGAACTCCCATTTTGTAGCTGCTGCACAGCTCCTTATTTATGTGGGAGCTATAAATGTATTAATTGTATTTGCTGTGATGTTCATGAATAGTTCAGAATATTACAATGATTTCCATCTTTGGACCGTTGGAGATGGAGTCACTTCACTAGTTTGTACAAGTATTTTTGTTTCACTAATTACTACTATCCCAGATACGTCATGGTACGGGATTCTTTGGACTACAAGATCAAACCAGATTTTAGAACAGGACTTGATAAATAATGGTCAACAAATTGGGATTCATTTAGCAACAGATTTTTTTCTTCCGTTTGAACTTATTTCGATAATTCTTTTAGTTGCCTTGATAGGTGCAATTGCTATGGCTCGTCAGTACTAAATATTTAGAAATCTAAAATTCTAATAAATAGAATAATTAATAAGGACTTGTTCTTTTCTTTAACTTCAATTTATTGTTCATGTATAAAATTATAAAAAGGAAATGCTCTTAGTTAGATCTATTATCTATTATGAATACCTTTATTACGTGCTTTTTATATTATTTATATTTTATTTTAGTCAATTGAATCGGTTGAATTGTTGTTCATATTGAAATGAATCGAGATTGGTGAGGAGTTGGTCAATGATACTCGAACATGTACTTGTTTTGAGTGCCTATTTATTATCCATCGGTATCTATGGATTGATTACAAGTCGAAATATGGTTCGAGCGCTTATGTGTCTTGAGCTTATACTGAATGCAGTTAATATAAATTTCGTAACATTTTCTGATTTATTTGATAGTCGCCAATTAAAAGGAGACGTTTTCTCTATTTTTGTTATAGGAATTGCAGCTGCTGAAGCAGCTATTGGATTAGCGATTGTTTCATCAATTTATCGTAACAGAAAATCAACTCGTATCAATCAATCTAATTTGTTGAATAAATAGTTGAATAAGATAGTGGTAATCATATAAAAAAATATATATATATAAAATATCCACCAATTAAAATGGGTCTGTGTGACATAATGATAATGGTGCTTTTTGCTAAAACGTAATAAATCAAAGTATCTTGGCCCTCTTTCATGAGCCGACCCAAAAGTAGATTTATTCTGGTAAATCCAAATCATTGATTCGTCTGGTGTTTACAATATATAATTCAATTACTACTTTACTAGATCGAAAATTTAT